AGTATGGTATAGATAAACCTGAAGAGGTATGCATAAAAGTCTTTGTCCCAAGGAATAGTCCTAGAATACCATCTGTTTTCTGGGTTTGGAGAAGTGCGGATTTTCAAGAACGGGAATCGTATGATCTGTTGGGAATCTTTTATAATAATCATCCACGCCTTAAACGTATTTTGATGCCTGAAAGTTGGATAGGCTGGCCCCTACGTAAGGACTATATTACTCCAAATTTCTATGAAATACAAGATGCTTATTGAATGACAAGAAACTAATGTTAACTTATATAACAATGACACTACGTCAGAATTTATTCAAGTCAAGGAATATTTTTACGTCCTGTTTCAGATGAAACAGAGTAACTGGACTCTAATTCGTATTCTAGACGGGCTAAAAGCTAAAAAGAAAGGGGCTTCAATTCCCCAATTTGTATGCATTTCGTATGAGCAAAAAAAACAATAGAATAGGATGAATCAAAAGAGTTCTATACCATGTACCATGAACTTTGTACCGCGCATATTAATATTACTTAGAGGGATCTCAGGAAGTAAAATACAATTAAGTAAAGTATAAGTAGGAGTGAAAAAATGGAATAAATATAAAAACAAAATTAAGAAATACAATATGAAGGCTTAACATTTAGGTGATAAAAAGCACAGTCAAAAAAAGAGAGCATAATCCCATTTTGTTCTTTACCAGACATAACATATATTTTACCCCATCTCAAAAAATGGAGATATATCCATACACTAACACTATACCATATATCTTATATACCTAGATGAATATAATTTAGGTATACATATAACATATATAATTAAATTATAATGCTAGAGGCTATTAATGATAATAAATCTCGATTAGTCTCGATTAATTTGTATTAATAATTATTTGATCCATTATTTACGTGTCAGGAACCAGATTTGAACTGGTGACACGAGGATTTTCAGTCCTCTGCTCTACCAACTGAGCTATCCCGACCTTTTCCCCCGCATTATCCTAGTAGAGCACTTTATCAATTAAAGGGACTAAAAAAGTAAGAAAGTATTAAAAATCTTACCCAGCCCCTGAATTTATTAGATAAAAAAAAGATAAGATAAAAAAAGTAGTCTAGGAAGTCTAGTTAAGTTAGTAATAAAAATAGGCTTTTATTGGGGATAGAGGGACTTGAACCCTCACGACTTATAAAGTCGACGGATTTTCTTTTTACTATAAATTTCATTGTTGTCGGTATTGACACGACACGTAGAATGGGACTCTCTCTTTATTCTCGTTCGAATAATCGGTTTTTCAAAAGATCTATCAGACTTTGGAATGAATAATTTGATCACTTAATATTCGATTCTTCTTCCAACTTCGATTGGAATATCGAATGGAATAGATTCACAATAATTCTTAAATTTTTCATATATAATGGATTTGGGCTGCGATTAATCAATCGTTTACTATGTGAGTATGTATATCTACATATATAGGGCGGGTATCTTTTCAATAATTTTGATAGAAGGATTCCGGCTACTAGCGCATGTAACGTAATCAACTCCATTTGTTAGAACAGCTTCCATTGAGTCTCTGCACCTATCTTTTTTTTGATTGTAGTTTAATTTTGATATTATTATATTAATATAATATTAAAACTATAAATTACAAATTAAACCCTCCTTTTTTGAAAAAAAAAAGATTTGGCTCAGGATTGCCCATTTTTAATTCCGGGGTTTCTCTGAATTTGGAAGTTATCACTTAGCAGGTTTCCATACTAAGGCTCAATTTAATCAAGTCCGTAGCGTCTACCGATTTCGCCATATCCCCTTTTGCGACAGGATCTAGTTGTAATTCTATTCAACTCTTTTATTTATTTATCTTCTTTTATTTATTTATCTTGGAATCGTTGCGTTGAATTAATTATATAATGATTCTTATATCTAAAAAATGTATGCCACTTTTTTCGCCATCCTCTATAATTTCATTTTCATTGTATTGAATGAATCATATTAGTTCTAATCAGACATGATTCTATCATTGATGTGTCCCCAATTCAATATGAATAGATATATCCCACATATATATGTCTCCTCTCTTCATTTTGAGTTTAAAAGCGCGATTTGTAATACTGGAAGGATCGATACCCATTATTTTTTTTTCGCCCTATCTTCTCCTTTATGAATGAAAACAAAGGAATGTCTTATTCTAAGTATAATTTTATTATAACTTGTAACTTGAATTGTATCTTTTATCTTTTCTTAGGCTGGATTCACTATCATTATATAATAATTTATAGAATATACAATATAATTAATTAGCATAATTTGGTGTAACTGCTCTAAGAAAGAATTAGACTTTTCTAAAATAATAATATCAAATTTATATTCTATTTTTAAGTAATAATATGGAAATATTATTGATTTTATAGTATTATAATATAATTAAGTATATATTTATACTATAAATATATACTATAAATAAAATTGAAATTAAATTTTATTAATTTATAGCTGATATATCAAATATGGTAGTTTCCGGAATCCCTATTCACTATTTCTATTTCTGCTATGTGAGCGTGAGCCCGCTTAGCTCAGAGGTTAGAGCATCGCATTTGTAATGCGATGGTCATCGGTTCGATTCCGATAGCCGGCTTTTATCTATCAATTTTTCCATGATTGATAATCTCTTCTCCCCCCTTTCTTCAAATATCGTTCGCTGATCTATTATATCGTATTAACATGAATAAAAAATGGATTGGAGTGGAACGATTAGATCTCTCACAAAATAAATAATAAAACAGAGACTTAACTTCCTTACTATCATATACAAATACAAAAAATCTAGATATTGATACAATGCATTCCATTCTATTTTCATTCTACTGAAGTATTGTATACTTCAGTAGATTTAGCCTTGCATTGTTTATCCTTTAGTTCAGTCTTAATTTAGATTTTTATTTAAAAATTTCAATAAAATAAAAAGGAGTTTTATGTCTCGTTACCGAGGGCCTCGTTTCAAAAAAATACGCCGTCTGGGGGCTTTACCTGGATTAACTAGTAAAAGGCCTAGATCTGGAAATGATCTTAAAAACCAATTGCGTTCTGGGAAAAGATCGCAATATCGTATTCGTCTAGAAGAAAAACAGAAATTGCGTTTTCATTATGGTCTGACAGAACGACAATTACTTAGATATGTACATATCGCTGGAAAAGCCAAAGGGTCAACAGGTCAGGTTTTACTACAGCTACTTGAGATGCGTTTGGATAACATACTTTTTCGATTGGGTATGGCTTCAACCATTCCTGGAGCCAGACAATTAGTTAACCATAGACATATTTTAGTTAATGGTCGTGTAGTAGATATACCAAGTTATCGTTGCAAACCCCGAGATATTATTACTACGAAGGATAAACAAAAATCGAAAGCTCTGATTCAAAATTATATTGCTTCATCGCTCCGCGAGGAATTGCCAAAACATTTGACTATTGACTCATTTCAATATAAAGGATTCGTAAATCAAATAATAGATAGTAAGTGGATTGGTTTGAAAATAAATGAGTTGTTAGTCGTAGAATATTATTCCCGTCAGACTTGAACCTAATAAAAATAACAAAGAAAGGTTCAGACAATTTGACTTTATACCATACCCTTTTTGTCGAAAGAAATCTATTTAAGAGCCGTGATCCACATTTTTCTTATTTTATTCACGTATCACAAATAGATCCGCAGTAATATTTTTTTTTTCTTTTTTAGTTTTCTCATATTTGTATTTTACGTACCACAGTAATGTAATTAGGAATAGAGAATATCTTCAAATAAAGTTCTTACTTACTGTTGGAATAATGCTATCCATTGTTATTTTATTTGATACATTGTGGTCGGTAACGTTGGTGACTCGATAGAAACGGAAAGAGAGGGATTCGAACCCTCGGTAAGCAAAAGCCTACATAGCAGTTCCAATGCTACGCCTTGAACCACTCGGCCATCTCTCCTTCATAATCTTATTATTGGCCATAAACCGAATGAAGTGAATAGCGAGTCATTCATATTAGTACACTATGGGTACGACCAATCAATGGTTCCATAGGAATAAAAAATTCCTTTCAACTTTCATAATTTCTCCACAGCAATTTCCTTAATGGATTTTTCTATTTCAATTGTATGATACATACGCTTTATGCAAATCAAAGAGATGGTTACTCTCCTCGATTTTTTCATGGAATCATTATTCCATTCTTTATTTTTCCTCTTTTCTTTTTATTATAACCAAATCAAAACTTTTCGAGTTACCAGAATCTATAGTAAAATAAAGTCCTTGGTTAGTCAACTTAGATAAAATTGTACATAGTTCCTACAAATTTAGTAGTATACTGATAATTTAGTAGGAAATCCAATCTGATTCAAATTTTGCATATCTCATCCCCCCTGTCCAAAAGGGCACAGGAAGATCCACATATTTTTTAGAATTAGTCTATTTTTATGATATTTCGTACTACTGTACAATTTTGTGGAATCATTTTCTTTTGTGAAAATGGGAAGAATTATAGAATGGATTGTTAATTATGCCTAGATCCCGGATAAATGGAAATTTTATTGATAAGACTTCTTCAATTGTAGCCAATATCTTATTACGAATAATTCCGACAACTTCAGGGGAAAAAAAGGCATTTACCTATTACAGAGATGGTGCGATTTGATTTTTTTTTTTTTTTATTGCTTTTTTAGACCTTACTTAATCTGAGAGATGGTTTGGGATATAAAGAAAGAAATTATTTAAATATTAAATAAACCGACGCTTGGTGAAGGTGAAGTTTAAAGATAGAACAATTCCTTCTGTCGTGTATCCTCGATTGATGCGGCTTCAGATGCTTTAATTATCAATTTTAGTATTGAGCGAACGGTTACACCTATAGGTTCTGGATTGCGGGTCAATACGACGCCACTAGTACCAATGGGCGGCATAGGGGAAAACGCACTACTCTACGGAATCAACAACACGAAAACTTTGTTATATTAGAAATTAT